CCTTTCGTATAAAATCAAAGAACTAAGATATTCTTTCTATTGAGGAGATCCGTTTTGAGTCATTATCTATATTGAATTCCTGATCAATTGCTTTTTTCTATCTTTTTCTTATTTTTCTTATACATATTTTTACATATTTTATTATACATAATATATTTATACTATAATATTTATACTATAATAAATATATACCTCTTAGTATAAATATATACCTTTACTTTTATTTTATTTAAATTATTTTATCTAAATATTAAATACTTTGTTTAAGTTTAAATTTTAATAGCTATTTAATAAATTTCTATTATTTATTAGAATATTTTAGAATATTTTATAATATTTCGAATTTCTATTTTAATAATATAATAATATTTTTTTTTTTATTAAAATAGAATAATATAATAAAATAAATAATAATAATAAAGTTAAATAAGATTAAATAAATAAAAATCAAATGAAAAAAGAAAATAAAGAGAAGAAGGTGGATTTTTATCAATCTTTATTTCACGTGTTACATCACATAACAAATTTACAATTTGGAATTAGGAGAGATGGCTGAGTGGACTAAAGCGGCGGATTGCTAATCCGTTGTACGAATTATTTGTACCGAGGGTTCGAATCCCTCTCTTTCCGCTTTCTCTGATCACTTGGTATTTTTGAATTCGAAAAGATTCTCATCCCTTGATTTTATCATAGTTAAATGTATGAAACAAATAAGATTATTAAGAATTAATTTAGAAAAAAGCAAAAAAAACTAGAAATTTTTTATTCCTCACGCCCAGGATTGCGTCCTGGATCATTAGATAAGAATCCAAAGATAAAAAGGGAAACAAAGAATATCACTACTGTGTAAACAAAGAGTTTGAGAGTAAGCATTACACAATCTCCAAGATCATTTTTTTTTTGAAAAAGGGGAATAGATTGCCTATTTTTTACCACATATACCATTTTTTTTTTGTTTTGACACCCCAAAAAATGAAAAATAAAACGAATTTATTTGTAATAAGATTTTGATTCATTCGTTACCCGAAATTTCTTGTCATATCAATAATTAGGTATTGTGGAGTACCTAATAGTCCATACTCACCGGAAGGTCAGAACGGGGAAAAGGCTGATCCAAATTCATTGCTGCGGTTATTCATTCAATATACAAGAATTTCCATTTTTGAATCGAGGGTTCGTAATGTAAGACTTATCTGATCTTATCAATTTTTAGAATTTTTTTATCGAATACATCATCAATTTAGCAGAGTATTAAAGATTTCATCGAAAACTTACAGCGGCTTGCCAAACAAAGGCTAAGAGAAAAAAGAATAGAGGTATGACAGGCATAACATCTACGATTGGATTGAAAATGGCATAAGCTTCGGGCAATTTGGCGAAGAAAAAACTACTCGAATAAAGGACAGAATTAAGACAGATACCGATTAAACTAAAGATATTAAGCATAACAAGCATTTCGTTCTTGTGGATTAGATAATTTTGGGTTATTTTTATAAGGGAAAAATGAAAAAGGCAGATCAAGAAATCCTTCTTTTTCTTCGGTTCGGACTTTCCCAAATAAAAAATCCCTACCCCCATTATCATTCTAAAATGAGAATATAAGGAATTCAACTTTCATACAATATCTTAATTGAATTCTATGTAATGATCAATGAATTTTTTTGATTCTATATCTACATGTCTTGAATCCTAGCAACAAAATATCCCATATGTTTTTGTGTATTTGGGTTGGGATTGACGAATAACCAATACCAATATTAGTGTTGATTAATATTGAATAGAAATCAAAATGGGGCGTGGCCAAGCGGTAAGGCAGCGGGTTTTGGTCCCGTTATTCGGAGGTTCGAATCCTTCCGTCCCAGATCGTTTTTCATGAAACGAAAGATGGGATCACACTGCATTCCACATGAAACAATAATTTGTTAAAGGGAAAAATCTTTTCTTATTAATTTTCAGAATGGTTCTAAGAATCATATCTGAGAATTCGTTTGGTTTCTCACAAACGGAATCAAGTGTCAAATGTGGGTAAAATTGAATATCTTTATTTTCATTCAATTCATATGATAGGATATGGGGTTAAATTAAATAAATTTGATCCTTGCTGACCCTTATCCGGATAAATACTTATTTATCCGTAGATAGAAATATTATATACCGGTTGAACCAATGACTATTCATGATTTTATATTGAATCAATTCCATACCGCTTTGAAATTTCAATTAGAGGAATGTTATGGTAAAACTTCGTTTGAAACGATGTGGTAGAAAGCAACGTGCGACTTGAAGGACATGGTCGGCTGTGGATTTTTACATCCGCCATCTTCTATAGTAATGAAGATGCTCTTGACTCGACATAGTTTGTTCTGTTCTGCCCGGAACCTAATTTGTGTTGGGTTATAAGTAAATAGTACATGATGAAGCTCGAGAAGAAAGGATTGATTCATTTTTCAAGGGAAAGAATCTAGGGTTAGTGAAAATCAATAAGTTAGACCAACTCTGTAAGTATATCCTCACTATATATAAATTCTAAATCGAAAGGTTCAAATTCAGAACAAGTTTGAAAAGTCAAATTTTTCGAAATTGGTAAAACTATTTCGATGAAAAGTGTATCACAAGGGAATCAATCATTCGTATTCTATTTATATAGAAAGAAATAACAAAAAAAGGTATGTTGCTGCCATTTTGAAAGGAATAAGGATCCCCGAAGGTAATGTCTAAACCCAATGATTTCGCAAAGCAAGGATAAAGGATTCCGAAACAAGGAAACACTATTTTCAATTGTCTCAACAATTGGATCAGACTGAGGAATAAAAATAGATTCGAAATGAGACAAACAAAAGAGTTTAGAGACGGCTCAATAAATGTCTAAGGATTTTCTTGTCAGAATTACCCAACTTGAGTTATGAGTATGAATGAGATTTCTTCCTTTTTCTGTAAGGAAGAAGAAAAAAGTACTCAATTCAAATTATAGTAAAATTCATGATTTTATGGATCCACTATTATATACAGAAATTGTAATCATTTTTCTCGAGCCGTATGAGGAAAAAACCTCCTATACGTTTCTAGGGGGGGCATTGTTTATTTACATCTATCCCAATGAGCCATCTATCGAATCGTTGCAATTGATGTTCGATTCCGAAGAGAAGGAAGAGATCTTCGAAAAGTAGGTTTTTACGATCCGATAAAGAATCAAACTTATTTAAATGTTCCTGCTATTCTATATTTCCTTGAAAAAGGTGCTCAACCTACAGGAACTGTTTATGATATTTTAAAGAAGGCAGAATTCTTTAAAGAAAGAACTTTGAGTTAATTAAAGGAAAAAACAAAATTATTAAATAAATAAAATAAAGTAGGGAAGGGTAACTAGTATCTATCCTTGTGTAATTATTTCTATTTACACACCATTTTCCTTTTTCTTGCTTTATTCATATTTTGGTGGGGGAATTGAATTTAACAATAAACAAGGGGTTAAGCTTGCTTATCGTACTTTTATTGATTGAATAAACCGGGGATTTTTTATTTACCTTTTCCTTAATTTTTCCCATTCCAATTTCTTATTTATGTTGTGCCAATCCAACACAAGTCTTTATTTTATTTACTTGATTTACTTTCTCAACATTGCTTTTATATTGACAATGGTGTATCGAACAAATATAATTCGATCGTAGATAAATAGGGCTGTTTATCCCCACCCCATATTGGTTTTTTTTGTTTCCTTCACTCAAATGATGGGTTTGCCTTGCTGCATTTACTCTCATACAAGATGTATTTTCTTAGGGAAAATCAAAAAAGAATTTGATAAAAAATGGGTGGTCTGTCATAATTTTTACATTTCGATTAGGAATATTTTTAATCCGATCTGCTAATTTTGGTATTTTGTGTTTCTAATTGATCAGAAAATCCTTCTTTTCGATGTGTTGCTAGTTCAATGTTTTGATAGGGTCGTGCAGTGCAATTCAATTGATTTTTATATTTCGATCGTATCTACATATCCTATTTATCCGGGTTGCTAACTCAACGGTAGAGTACTCGGCTTTTAAGTGCGACTATGATCTTTTACACATTTGGATGAAGCAACGAATTCGTCCAGACTATTGGTATAGTCTATAAGACCACGACTGATCCTCAAGGGTAATGAATGGAAAAAACAGCATGTCGTAATAAAATCAATTTATTATTTTATTATATTTTTTATATTTTCAATTTTATTAATTTATTTAATTTGAAATAAAAGTCAAAGTTAAAGTAGAACTTTGAGTTTATCCTTACCGAATCATTACAGTTCCAAAAGATTGTTTTGATTTTTGGAAGGGGACAAAAGAAATTCACATTTACAGTTGGGTCTAGTGAATAAATGGATAGAGCTCTATGACTCCAATTCTGGTAAAATAAAAAGCAACGAGCTTATGTTCTTAATTGGAATGATTACCCGATCTAATTAGACGTTAAAAATGAATTAGTGCCTAATGCGGGAAAGAGTGGGTTCTCCTGTGAGTGAACCTCAGAATCCTAATTATTCTTTATTATGGATTGTAGACGGATGTGTAGAAGAAACAGTATATTGATAAAGAGAATTTATTCCAAAGTCAAAAGAGCGATTGGGTTGCAAAAATAAAGGATTTTTTCTCCTGTTGTAATTATAACGAACATAAACCAATTGGATAGAAAAGGAAGGTAAAAAGATCTGTTGATTGGACTCCCTCTTTCTTCTCCGGGGTATATATTTTTTTCTTACTATACTATATACATAATACAATACATAATACCCTGTTCTGACCATATTGCACTATGTATCATTTGATAAACCAAGAAAAACCTCCTGCCTCTGGCTCAAGTAGAAATGTAAATGGAAGAATTACAAGGATATTTAGAAAAAGATAGATCTCGGCAACAACACTTCCTATATCCGTTTCTTTTTCAGGAGTATATTTATGCGTTTGCTCATGATCATGGTTTAAACGATTCGATTTTTTACGAACCCGTGGAAATTATTGGTTATG